TATATATATATATATATATATATATATATATATATATATATTAATAATAAATGAAGTGCCTGAAAAAAAGGATTATTTTGATAGAATAAAAAATGTAATTTTATTACCTTCATTAATAAAAATTTTCAATTTTAAATATATAGAATATTCAAAATTAAATTTTTTATTATTAATTATAATAATAATAAGAACCACTATTACAGTAACTTCAACATCTTGAATTAGAGCATGAATAGGTATAGAAATTAACTTAATAACATTTATCCCATTAATAATAATAAAAAATAAATTATTTAAATCTTCTAATTCAATAATAACATATTTTATAATCCAATCAAGTAGATCTTGTATATTATTATTATTAATTATAATATATAAAATAGAGTTAAACATTATTAATATAAATTATATTAATATAATAATTCAACTCAGATTATTAATAAAATTAGGAGCAGCCCCTTTTCACTGATGAACCCCCAAAATTATTAACTTTATAAATTGAAAAAATTGTTTTATACTATTAACTTGACAAAAAATTAATCCTCTAATCATAATTTCTATAACAAAAATTAGAAATTTAATTTATTACTCAATTATAATATCAACAATAATTGGAGCTATCCTAGGATTAAATCAAACTTCATTAAAATTATTAATTACTTATTCATCAATTAATCATATTGCATGACTAATAATTTCAATAATAATAAATTTAACAATTTTTATTATATATTTTATTATTTATTCAATATCATTATTTATAATTTGTATAATATTAAATAATTTCAATATTAAATTTTTAAATCAATTAATAAAAAATAATAATTATAATATATTTTTAAAAATTAATACTTTAATAATGTTTTTATCATTAAGTGGGATCCCTCCAATATTAGGATTTTTTCCTAAATTTAAAGTACTAATATTAATAATTAAAAATCAATTATTTTTAGAAAGATTATTATTTATTTTATTTTCATTAATTATTTTATCATATTATTTAAACCCTATAATTTCAATAATAATATTAAATAAAATAAATTCAAAATGAATAACTACAAAATTTAATTATATAAATTATATTTTTATAATTATATTGATTAATTTATCTTTAATAATAATTATTATCATACCTATAGAACAAACACTAAATTAAGATTTTAAGTTAAATTAAACTAAAAGCCTTCAAAGCTTTAAATAAAATTTCATTAAATATTTTAAATCTTAAAATATATAATAATAATGAAATAAAAAAAAGATAAGCTAATTAAGCTATTGGGTTCATACCCCACTTATAAAAATTTAAATTTTTTTCTTTTTATTTTAAATAGAATTAAACTATTTCTAAAGAATTCAAAAATCTTTATGCATCATACATTATAAAATAAAATTTATAAATTTTAATAATTATTAAATAATTATAATTTTAAATTTGCAATTTAATGTTATATATTTTAACTATAAAATTTTTGATAAAAGAAATTAAATTTCATAAATAAATTTACAATTTATCGCCTAAATTTCAGCCATTTTATCAATTTTGAATAAATGATTATTCTCAACTAATCATAAAAATATTGGAACATTATATTTTATTTTTGGATTTTGATCAGGAATAGTTGGAATATCTTTTAGTATAATTATTCGAACAGAATTAGGAACAGCAGGATCATTTATTGGAGATGATCAAATTTATAATGTTGTAGTAACATCCCATGCATTTTTAATAATTTTCTTTATAGTGATACCTATTATAATTGGAGGATTTGGAAATTGACTTGTTCCATTAATATTAGGGGCCCCAGATATAGCTTTCCCACGATTAAATAATATAAGATTTTGATTATTACCCCCATCAATTATTTTATTATTATCAAGAAGAATTGTAAATTCAGGTAGAGGAACAGGATGAACAGTTTACCCCCCTTTATCTAGAAGATTAGGGCATGCAGGACCATCAGTTGACTTAACTATTTTTTCATTACATTTAGCAGGTATTTCCTCTATTTTAGGAGCTGTAAATTTTATTTCAACTACAATTAATATAAAAATTAATTCTATAAAATATGATCAATTATCATTATTTATTTGAGCAACAGTTTTAACTACTATTTTATTATTATTGTCCTTACCAGTATTAGCCGGAGCAATTACTATATTATTAACAGATCGTAATTTAAATACTTCCTTTTTTGATCCTGCAGGAGGAGGAGATCCTATTTTATACCAACATTTATTTTGATTTTTTGGTCACCCTGAAGTTTATATTTTAATTTTACCTGGATTTGGTGTAGTTTCTCACATTATTGCACAAGAATCAGGTAAAAAAGAATCTTTTGGAGCTCTTAGAATAATTTATGCTATATCAACTATTGGAATTCTAGGATTTGTAGTATGAGCCCATCATATATTTACTATTGGAATAGATATTGATACACGAGCTTATTTTACAGCAGTAACTATAATTATTGCTATCCCTACAGGAATTAAAATTTTTAGATGAGTAGCAACTCTCCATGGATCTAAAATAAAATTTACCCCATCAATATTATGAACATTAGGATTTGTATTTTTATTTACTAGAGGGGGACTAACAGGAATTATATTAGCAAATTCATCAATTGATATTATTTTACATGACACTTATTATGTAGTGGCTCATTTTCACTATGTATTATCTATAGGAGCAGTATATGGAATTATAGCAGGTTTTATTTACTGATACCCATTATTCACAGGAATTTCATTAAATAATAAATGATTAAAAATTCAATTTTTTACTATATTTATAGGAGTAAACTTAACATTTTTCCCTCAACATTTTTTAGGATTAAATGGGATACCTCGACGTTATAGAGATTACCCTGATGCTTTCTTAATATGAAATGTTATTTCATCAATTGGATCAATCATTTCATTTGTAAGAATTTTATATTTAATTTTTATTATTTGAGAAAGAATAATTTCCCAACGTCAAATTATTTTCTCATCAAAAATAAATACATTTATCGAATGAAATCAATTAATACCCCCTGCAGATCATAGATTTGATGAATTACCAGCTATTATTAAATAAATTTATTATCTAATATATATATATATATATATATATATATATATAATTCTATTATGGCAGATTAGTGCAATGGTCTTAAGATCCATTTATAAAGATTTTATCTTTTTTTAGAATTGACAATATGAATAAATTTCAGTATACAAGATTGTAATTCCCCTGTAATAGAAGAATTAATATTTTTTCATGATCATTCATTAACTATTTTAGTATCTATTACATCAACAATTTTCTATTTAATTATTTCAATATTCTTTAATAAATACCCCATACTAGAAAATACAAATAAACAAAGATTAGAATTTATTTGAACAGTACTACCAATAATAATATTAATTTTTGTAGCAATACCTTCAATATACTTATTATATTTAATAGAAAATCACAATCCTCCATTATTAACAATTAAATCAATTGGACATCAATGATATTGAAGATATGAATATTCAGATTTCAAAAATATTGAATTTGAATCATATATAATCCCATCTAATATATTAACTTTAAATTCATTCCGATTATTAGATGTAGATAACAATTTAATTTTACCAATTAATACTACATTACGAATATTAGTTACATCCACTGATGTAATTCATTCATGAGCAATACCATCCTTAGGAAAAAAAATTGATGCCATTCCAGGACGATTAAATCAAATTATTTTATATATTAAACGGCCAGGATTAATATTTGGCCAATGTTCAGAAATTTGTGGAGCAAACCATAGATTTATACCTATTGTTATTGAAAGAATTCCAATAAATTTTTTCTTAAAATGAATTAATAATTTTTAATTTTTAAAATTATATACGTATATATATATATATATATATAAATTCATTAAGTGACTGAAAGAAAGTATTGATCTCTTAAATCATATTATAGTATAGTTACGAATACTCTTAATGAAAAGAATTAATTTAAATTATAAAATATTAATATGTCATATTAAAATTATTAGAATAACTAATATTCTTTTATTCCTCAAATATTCCCTATAGAATGAATAAATCAATATATTTATTTTATTATTTTATTTTATTTTATTTTAGTTATTAATTATTATTCTATTACAAATTTTAACTTAATAAAAAATAAAAATAAACTTAATAAAAAATTAAATTTAATAAACTGAAAATGATAATAAATTTATTTTCTATTTTTGATCCCTTATGTATTTCATTAAATTTATCTATAAATTGAATTAGATCCATATTAAGAATCTTATTTATCCCAAGAACATTTTGATTAACTTACTCACGAATAAATATACTCTGAACTAAAATTTTATTAAATATTCATAATGAATTAATACCTTTATTAAAAATTTATTATAATAAAGGGGCTACAATTATTTTTTCTTCATTATTTATTTATATTGTATTTAATAATTTTTTAGGATTATTTCCTTACATTTTTACAAGAACTAGACATTTAAGTTTAACTTTAACATTAGCATTACCTCTATGACTAAGTTATATAATATATGGATGAATTAACCAAACAAATCATATATTTACACATTTAGTTCCTCAAAATACCCCATTTATTTTAATACCTTTTATAGTATTAATTGAATCTGTAAGAAATTTAATTCGAGCTATTACTTTGTCAGTCCGACTTACTGCAAACATAATTGCAGGTCATTTATTAATAGTTTTATTAAGAAATATAAGAATATTCTTAGAAATTCATTTAATCCCATTATTAATATTAATTCAATTTTTATTATTAACATTAGAATCAGCAGTATCAATTATTCAAGCTTATGTATTTATAATTTTAAGAACTTTATATTCTAGAGAAGTAAATTATGTCAAAACATAATCACCCCTATCATTTAGTAGATTATAGCCCATGACCTATTTTAGGATCTTTAAGTGTAATAATTATAATAGTAGGTTCAATTAAATGATTCAACTTTTATAATAATAACCTAATATTATTAGGAATAATTTTAACTTTAATAATTATATTTCAATGATGACGTGATGTAATTCGAGAAAGAACCTTTCAAGGGTTACATACTACTTCAGTGATAAATGGTATACGATTAGGAATAATCTTATTTATTATTTCTGAAATTTTATTCTTTGCTTCATTTTTTTGAGCCTTTTTTCATAGATGTTTAGGGCCCACTATAGAAATTGGGGGAGTTTGACCCCCTATTGGAATTAAACCTTTTAATCCTATAAATGTTCCATTATTAAATACTATAATTTTAGTAACATCAGGATTTACATTAACTTGATCCCATCATAGAATTATATTAAATAATAAAAATGAAGCTTTAAAAAGATTATTTATTACAGTATTTTTAGGTATTTTATTTTCTATTTTACAAGGGTATGAATATTTTGAAGCCCCATTTACTATTGCAGATTCTATTTATGGATCTACTTTTTTTATATCAACTGGGTTCCACGGGATTCATGTCTTAATTGGATCAACATTCTTATTAATTAATCTAATTCGATTAAAAAATAATCATTTTTCAATTTTTCATCATTTTGGATTTGAGGCAGCAGCATGATATTGACATTTTGTTGATGTAGTTTGATTATTCTTATATATTTCTATTTATTGATGAGGGAAATAAAATTTAAACTTATTTTAATTTAATAAATAACTATTTATATAATATAATAAAGTATATTTGATTTCCAATCAAAAAGTCTAAAAATTTAGTATAAATAATTAAATTAATTTATTTAATAATTTTAATTACATTAATATTAACTATTATTATTATAATATTAGCTTCTATTATTTCAAAAAAAAGAATTAATGACCGAGAAAAAAATTCACCTTTTGAATGTGGATTTGACCCTAAAAATATAACCCGTTTAACATTTTCAATTCGATTTTTCTTAATTGCAGTAATTTTCTTAATTTTTGATGTAGAAATTGTCTTAATATTACCAATAATTTTAACATTTTCAATCTCAATTTTAAAATTATGAACATTAACATCAATTTATTTTGTATTAATTTTAATTATTGGAACTTATTATGAATGAAAATTTGGAGCATTAAATTGATTATAATAAATTAGGATAATAGTTAAAATAACATTTGATTTGCATTCAAAAATTATTAATTTCTAAATTAATTTATCTTAAGTTTGAAATAAATATTTATATTCAGTTTCGACCTGAAATTTTAGTTATTAATTTAACTCTAACTTTTAATTGAAGCCAAAACAGAGGCATATTATTGTTAATAATATTATTGAATTAAATATTCCAATTAAAGAAATATGTAGATTCAAATAAAAGCTTCTAACTTTTAATTTTAACGATTTAATTTCGTTTATATTTCTAATTTATATAGTTTAATTTATAAAACTTTACATTTTCATTGTAAAAAAAAGAATTAATTTCTTTATAAATGTTTAAAGATTAAAATAATCATAATATTATCTTCAATAACATGCTTTTAAAATTTAAGCTATTTAAACAACTTAATTTATAGAATATAAATAAATAAATAAAATTATTAAAAAAATTATTCCTAAATTAATAAGATTATAAAAATAAAAATATAATAAATCAAATAAAGACCTAAATTCATTTATAATTAAATAAATTCCCTGTCCTAAATAATATTCAGATCATCCTTGATCAATATAAATCATAATATATTTTCCTAAAATTAAAAATTTACTAATTAACCCATAAGTAGAAATAATAGGTATATATCATATACTTCTAAAAAATATAATTAAATTATAATATTTAATTTTAATTAAATTTAACCTTAAGTAATAAAAATAATAACCTAAAATCCCCCCTAAAAAAATTAAATAAATAGGTATAAATTTAAAATAAAAAGGCAAACAAATCATTAAAGGTAAAGGGAATAAAATTCATCTTATAAATCTACCACTAAAAATTACTATAATAATTAAACCTAAAAGACTTTTATTTATCTCTGTTAAAAAATCATTTAATAAATTTAAAGAAAATATTTTAAACCTTCTAATTATAGAAAAATAAATTAATCGAAAAGTATATCTAACAGTTAATAAAGTAGAAAAAATTAAAATAAATACAATAAATAAATTAAAATTTAACAAAAACATTATTTCTAAAATTAAATCTTTTGAATAAAATCCTGACAAAAAAGGAAACCCACATAATGATAAATTAGAAAAATTAAAACAAATTGAAACTAAGGGTATTTGTAAACAAATAGACCCTATCATACGAATATCTTGTAAATCAAATAAATTATGAATTAAAATCCCTGCACATATAAATAATAAAGCTTTAAAAAAAGCATGTATCAATAAATGAAAAAAAGCTAATTCCTTAAACCCTAAAAATAAAATTCTTATCATTATTCCTAACTGACTTAAAGTTGATAAAGCAATAATTTTTTTTAAATCAAACTCAAAATTTGCAGCTAATCCTGATATTAATATTGTTAATCTAGAAATTAATAAAAATCAAATTTTATACCCTCTATTATGAAACAAATTTTCAAATCGGATTAATAAATAAACACCAGCAGTTACTAAAGTAGAAGAATGAACTAAAGAAGATACTGGAGTAGGAGCGGCTATAGCAGCGGGTAACCAGGAAGAAAAAGGAATTTGAGCTCTTTTTGTAAAAGAAGCAAATAAAATAAATATAGTAATATAAATTATATTTTTATTACATTGTATAAAATCAATATAAAAAAAAAAATTTCAAGAACCAAAATTTAATATTCAAGCAATTGATATTAATAAAGCTACATCACCTAAACGATTAGAAATTACAGTAATTATACCTGCATTAAAAGATTTTAAATTTTGATAATAAATTACTAAACAATAAGAAATTAAACCTAAACCATCCCATCCAAGTAAAATTCTAATTAAATTAGGTCTAATAATTAATAAAACTATTGATAAAACAAATAAAATTATTAATATTATAAAACGATTAAAATTTAAATCTCCTAATATATAATTTTTTCTATAAAGTATAATAAAAGAAGAAATAAATATTACTGTACTTATAAAAAATAAAGACTTTCAATCTAATAAAATTGTTATTACTACAGAACATGAATTAATACTTAAAATATTATATTCAATAAAATAAATTATATTATATATAATAAAATTTATTCCTAACAAAAATATAATTAAACTAAAAATCAATAATAAAATAAATATAATTAAACCTAAATTAATAATAATTTAAAATATTATAAAATATATCTTTGATACCACAAATCAATGTTTTAATTTAAACTATTTAAATAAATTCATAAAATAAATATTTCACTATTTAAAATTATAATATTTAAAGGAATTCAATGTAATATTAGTAAAATATACTCACGTATATAACCACAAGAAAAAGAATAAATAGAAAAATTAAAATTTCCATGTTGAGTAAATGAATATAAATATAAAGTATATAATGATCTAAAAAATGTTAAAAAAATAATTAAAATTAATAATAAATTATCTCAACTAATTAATCTATTAATTAATATAATTTCCCCTAATAAATTTAAAGAAGGGGGAGAAGATATATTTGATGAACATAATATAAATCACCATAAAGATATTCTAGGTATAAAATTAATTAATCCTTTATTAATTAATAACCTCCGTCTCCCTAAACGTTCATAGATAATATTAACTAAACAAAATAAACCAGAAGAACATAGTCCATGAGAAATTATTAATAAATAAGAACCTCTTAAACCTCAACATATTAAAGTTATTAAACCCCCCAATAATACACTTATATGTACTACAGAAGAATAAGCAATTAAAGACTTTAAATCAATTTGATATAAACAAAGTAATCTAAGTAAAATACCCCCAATTATTCTAATTCTAATTCAAATAAAATTAAATTTATTACATAATTTAATTAAAATTCTAAATACTCGTAATAAACCATATCCTCCTAATTTTAATATAATAGCTGCTAAAATTATAGAACCTGAAATTGGAGCTTCAACATGAGCTTTAGGTAATCATAAATGAACTAAAAATATAGGTATTTTTACCAAAAAGGATAAAATTATAAATAAATACAAATAATTATAAGATAAACAAAAAATACCCTCAAAATATAAATATATACATAAAGTATTATTATAAAATATTAAATAAATGATTGAAACTAATAAAGGTAAAGAAGCAAATAAAGTATAAAATAATAAATAAAATCTTGCTTGGATCCGATCTAATTGAAATCCTCAACCAAAAATTAATAATAATACAGGAATTATTCTTCTCTCAAAAAATAAATAAAATATTAGTAAATCAGTAACTGAAAAAGATAAGTATAAAAATATTAATATTAATAAAATAATAAAAATAAAATATGATTTAAATAAATTTATTTCATAAATTATATAACTAGATATAATTATTAATCCACCAATTCAAAAAGTTAATAAAATTAAACCAAAAGATAAAATATCACACCCCAAAAATGATCCTAAATTAAATAATTGGAATCTATTTAAACTTAAAAATATAAATAAAAATCTTAAAATAAATAATAAATTTTGGAATATTCAAAAATTTAAAATAAAAATTATAGGAAATATAAAAATTAAAAAAAATAAAAATTTTATCATACTATAATAAGTTTAAAGCTTGAAAATAATCATTTCCATTAAATCGAATTATTAAAACTAAAATTGATAACCCTAATACCCCCTCACATACTCTAAAAACTAAAAAAAATATTCTAAAATATAATTCCATATTAAATAAATTTAAATAAATAATTAATAAAAAATATAATGTAATAATAATTAATTCTAATCTTAATAAAATTATTAATAAATGAAAACGATTAATAGCTAATCTAAAAATACCAATTAAAAAAATTAAATAAATTAAATTTAACAAATTTATTAAATTAATTAGTTTTAATAATTTAAATAAAAATATTGATTTTGTAAATCAAAAATAAGAAAAATCTTTTAAAACTTCAGAAAAAAGTAACTAATACTTTACATTAATCTCCAAAATTAATATTTTTAATAAACTATTTTCTGTATAATAAAAATTATTTTAACTTTAATAATTATTAATTCAATAATAATACTATTATGTAAAACTCCATTATCCATAGGATTAATTTTACTATTACAAACAACCTTAATTTCATTAAATTCAGGAATTTTAAGAGTTACATTTTTTTTCTCATATATTTTATTTATAATTTTATTGGGGGGTATACTAGTACTATTTATTTACATTTCAAGATTAACCCCTAACTTAAAATTTAAATTTAATAAAAAAATTTTTATACTAATATTTATAATATTAATCATTATAACACTAATAATATATTTTTACTTTAACTTAAATTTAGAATTTAATATAATAAATTACACTAATATTTTAATAAATCAAAATCATTTATTAAAAATTTCATTAAAAAAGATATTTAATTACCCAAATAATTTAATAATAATTTTAATAATTAATTATTTACTCATTACATTATTTATTGTAGTAAAAATTATTAATATTAATAAAGGACCTTTACGAAAAATATAACTTAAATATATGAACAAAAATAACTCTATTATAAAAATTTTAAATAATTCATTAATCAATTTACCTACTCCTTCAAATATCACAACAATATGAAACTTTGGATCATTATTAGGATTATGCTTAATAATTCAACTTATTACAGGAATTTTTTTATCTATACATTATACAGCAAATGTAGAATTATCATTTTCAACTGTAATTCATATTTGCCGTGATGTTAATAATGGTTGATTTATACGAAGAATACATGCAAATGGAGCATCTATATTTTTCATTTGTATTTATTTACATATTGGACGAGGAATATACTATGGATCATATCATTTATTAAATACCTGAACAATTGGGGTATTAATTTTATTTTTAACTATAGCAACTGCTTTTATAGGATATGTATTACCTTGAGGACAAATATCTTTTTGGGGAGCCACAGTTATTACAAATCTATTATCTGCAATTCCTTATATCGGTACAATAATAGTTCAATGACTATGAGGAGGATTTTCAGTTAATAACCCTACTCTTACTCGATTTTTTTCTTTTCATTTTATCCTACCGTTTATCATTATAGCAATAACAATATTACATTTATTATTTTTACATTCTACAGGGTCAAGAAATCCCTTAGGAGTAAATAGAAATTTAGATAAAATTCCATTTCACCCTTATTTTACTTTTAAAGATATTATTGGATTTATTATTATAATCTTTATTTTAACAAATTTAGTATTAATCTCACCTAATTATTTAGGAGACCCAGATAATTTTATTGAAGCAAATTCAATATTAACCCCTATACACATTAAACCAGAATGATATTTTTTATTTGCCTACGCTATTTTACGATCAATCCCCAACAAACTAGGAGGAGTAATTGCTTTATTAATATCAATTTTAATATTAATGATTTTACCATTTTATCATAATAAAAATTTCAAAAGAATTAGATTTTACCCAGTCAATCAATTATTATTTTGAATATTTATTTCAATTGTAATTTTATTAACATGAATTGGAGCAAATCCAGTAGAAGATCCTTTTATTATAATTGGTCAAATTATTACTATCTGCTACTTTTTATATTTTTTAATTAATCCTTTAATTACTAAATTATGGGATAATCTATTAAAATAATTAATCAATGAACTTGAAATAAGTATATGTTTTGAAAACATATAAAAAAAGTTTTAACCTTTTATTGATTTAAATTGTTATTTATAATTTTAATAAAAATTAAATCCTAAATACTTATTAAATAAATTATTATAATAGCATAATAATAAAAAAAAACTTTATTATAATAATAAACATTAAATAATTTAATGAAACAGGTAAAAATCTTTTTCAAGCTATTATTATTAACTTATCATATCGCAAACGAGGTAATGTTCCACGAACTAAAATAATTAAATAAGAAATAAAAACAACTTCAAAAAAAAAAAATAAATTATATAAATTACCCCCTAAAAAAATTAAACCAAATAATAACCTTATAAATAAAATTCTAGAATATTCTGCTATAAAAATTAAAGCAAATCCTCCTCTTCTATATTCAACATTAAATCCTGAAACTAATTCAGATTCCCCCTCAGAAAAATCAAAAGGAGTACGGTTTGTTTCAGCCAATCTAATAATAAATCAAATTACACTTAAAGGAAATATAATAAAAATAAATCAATAATTAAATTGAAATTTATAAAATTCAATAAAACTAAATCTTTCAATTAAAAATAAGAAAAATAATAAAATAATAACTATTCTTACCTCATAAGAAATACTTTGAGCTACAGATCGTAATCCCCCTAATATTGAATATTTAGAATTTGAAGATCATCCTGAAATTATAATTGAATATACTCTAATACTAGTACATCTCAAAAAAAATAAAACTCTCAAATTAAATGAATATATATTAGTAATATAAGGTAATACTATCCATAAAATTAAAGACAAAAATAAACTAAAAATAGGCCTAAAATAGTAAGGATAATAATTTGATAATAAAGGAATCACTTGTTCTTTAGAAAATAATTTAATTGCATCACAAAAAGGTTGTAAAATACCCATAAGACCTACTTTATTAGGCCCTTTACGAAATTGTACATACCCTAAAATTTTACGTTCAAATAAAGTTAAAAATGCTACCCCAATTAAAACTATAACAATTAAAATTAATGAACTTAAAATTCTTAAAATTAAATCTATTAAATTAATTACTATATGTATAATTTATTATACTTAAATAAATTCTAAATTTATTACACTAATCTGCCAAAATAGTTACATTTAATATAATTCTACTTAAATAATTTTAAATCAAAATTTTATTCCTTTCGTACTAAAAATTTTTTAATTATTAAGGATAGAATCCAACCTGGCTTACACCGGTTTGAACTCAGATCATGTAAAATTTTAAAGATCGAACAGATCTAATTATTAAGCTTCTACACCTATAATAAATTTTAATCCAACATCGAGGTCACAATCTTTTTTACCAATAAGAACTTTAAAAAAAATTATGCTGTTATCCCTAAGGTAATTTAATCTAATAATCTAAAAATTAGGATCAAAATTTCATTAATTTATGTAAATATTTAATAAAAAAGTTAATTAAATTTATCTATCACCCCAATAAAATAATTAAAATAATTTAAAAAATAAATTAAAAATTTAAATTATAATAAATATAAAACTCTATAGGGTCTTCTCGTCCTTTAATATAATTTAAGCTTTTTAACTTAAAAATTAATTTCAAAAAAAAATTAATTAAAGACAGTTTTTATTTTGTCCAATCTTTCATTCCAGCCTTCAATTAAAAAACTAATTATTATGCTACCTTTGCACAGTCAAAATACTGCGGCTATTTAAAATACTTAATTCATTGAGCAGATCATATTTTACATTATATTCAAAAAACGATGTTTTTGTTAAACAAGCAAATAAAAATTTTGCCGAATTCCTTTTATTAACCTAAACATTATTAATTATTAAATTAAAATAAAAAATTAATTTTACTAATTTTATCATATTTTATTAAATTAAATAATTTAATAAAAAATTTTAATAAAAAATTAAACAAATAAATAAAAATTTTATTTTATCAATAATAAATTATAACATTTTTTTAATTAAAACTATCTTTAAGCCTAAATCATATTATTAATCAATAATAATAACAATAAATTATAAAAATTTATTTTAAAGCTTATCCCTTAAAATATTAACATAAATATTAAATAACAATAAAAAATTATAATTTATTAATTTATATCTAAATTAAATTTATTTATTAAAAAATTAGATAAATTTAAAAACGAAAAACATTTCATTACTAAATAAATATTTAAAATAATATTTTAACATTAAAAATAATATTTATTTAGATCTTTTAAATTCGAAAAAAATATAATAAATATTATTATTTAAATAAACCCTGATACACAAGGTACAAAAATTAAATTTTACTTAATCAAAATTAAATATTTCAAATTATTTAAAAATTCTTTCACAATACTAATAAACTATAATATAATAAATTTTTTCTATAAAATATACTCAAACTATAAAAATTAAATTTTACTTAAATTAAATAATAAATTTAATTACAAAAAAAAAAATAATTTTTAAATTTATCAAATTATATTGAATTACACAATAATCTTTTTATTGTAAATAAAATACTTTATTTAAGATTTAATTTGAACATTCTAAGTACATTTTCCAATACACTTACTTTGTTACGACTTATCTCAATTTAAAATGAGAGTGACGGGCAATATGTACATATTTAATTCTAAATTCAAATTTATAATATATTAAATTTTACTATTAAGTCCACCTTCAATAAAATATTTCAATTTTATATTCATTTAAATAAATTTATTGTAATTCATTTTAACTTTATTATCACTGCACTATGATCTGAAATAAATTATTATATTAATTATTAAAAATTTATATTCTTATAAAATATTTTTATAACGACAATAAACAAATTAAAAAATAAAGTAAGGTAACTTGCGGATTATCATTCAAAAAACAAATTCCCCTAATTAGATTTAAATACCGTCAATTTTTTTAAGTTTAAAGACTATAACTATTAATTCTTAAAAATAAAAAATTTAATTCTAAAATAATAGGGTATCTAATCCTAGTTTAATATTTAGATTTCATAATTTAAATATAAATTAAAAATAATAAAATAAATAAAAATTTCACCTAATTATAAATTAATTATATTTAATAATTAAATAAAATTATTAATTAATAATATTTAATTACATAAATTGTTTAACCGCAGCTGCTGGCACAATATTAGCCTATGTATAAAATAATTAATAATTCTTAATTTCTTAAATTATTAAAATTAAATGCTGCAAATATTAATATTATTTAAATACTTATTTAAAGTAAATAAATTTCTCACAGTAATTTACATGCAAAATAATTATAAAATAAATATATAAGCTAAAATCAAACTTTAATAAAAAATGCAAAAATTGTATCAAAATAATCAAAAAATAATATTTGTAATTTAACAAAATAGTGTATATAATTCCAATACCTATATTTTTTTTT